GCGTGAATATTTTTAATATTATAAATAACGCATTTTTGAATGGGAAACAAAACTCTAGGAAGCTTTCTGTTGGAGGGGGGGCCTTCAGATAAATAGGCATGTCAGGAGTTTAGGGGGGTAGGGGGGGTTTTCCGCGCGAAAAGACACCGGGGGCACAGGAGAAGGAGCTGTGGAAGGAGAACAGTTATATGCTCTTGATATCAGTTATGCAATTCTTAATTATTAGTCTTTAAAACGTACAAGATTATTAATCAATCCATCGTGTTCTACCTTAATAGCTGTTTAATGTATTTGCACTGTGAAATGCCAGAGGAAAAGCTAAAAAAAAAAAGGAACCCCTTACCCGCTGGAAAGAACGCCCGGCATGGTGGGTGCTCCCGGTTAAGTTTGACACCATTAGTCAATGTAAGCGTCAAGGAACGTGTGAGGAATGATACGAACGTATGGCCCTGAAATAGGAACCAAATGCCAGGAATAATTCAGTTGTGCGACCCCCACAATAGTTGTCCCTGACCATCAATAAGAGTTTGCATTAAGATATCAACTGATGGTCGGTTCTTATTGGGCTTAATTTTGTCTTGAAGAGATGCTGTTAATCTTTATTTTGCTTTTATTTCAGTTTTATTAGGACTAAATGATTGTCTTTATTTGACTAAAGGTCTGTTTAAGTACAGTTGTTAGTTTAATATCAATTAATGGGGATAATACATATATGGTTTATTTCATTTACATATATATATGTACTTATATATATATATGTACTTATACATATATGTATAAATACTATAATATATATTATGTCCAGAGAGTAGTTTAAGTTAAAATGCTAGCTTTGGGGGTTAGTGATGGAGGTTAAATTCCTCTCTTTTTGAGCAGTAGGGAGGATTTTAACCTCCGCGCTTCGGCTTACAAGGCCGGTGCTCTGGGCGGCTGAGCTACTAATGCATTTTCATCCTAGTAGTTTATTTTCTAGTCATCCTGCCACAGGGTTGAGGATGAGAAAGATTGAAAAGTAAAGAATGGATGCGATTTGGCCAATGATAATATAAGGTTGTTCAACTGGCATGCCGCCGATCCATGTAAGAATAAGTACGTCTGCAATTAGTGTTCAGAAGAGGACTTGAGAGAGTGGGCGAAATGTTAAGCTACGATGTTTGGAGGTGTGAAGGAACGGGACGAGAGCTAGGACTAAGATTGAGGCGAGGAGGGCTAGTACTCCTCCTAGTTTATTAGGAATGGACCGAAGGATGGCGTAAGCGAATAGGAAATATCACTCTGGTTTAATGTGGGGTGGGGTGACTATTGGGTTGGCGGGGGTGAAGTTGTCGGGGTCTCCTAATATATTTGGGGAGAATAATGCTAGGGAGGTTAGTATGAGTAGAAGGGCGTACAAGCCTAGTAGGTCTTTATATGAAAAATAGGGGTGAAATGGAATTTTGTCTGTGTTAGAGGATAGTCCTAGTGGATTGTTAGAGCCAGTTTCGTGGAGGAAGAAGAGATGGATCATTGTCACGGCTACAATAATAAAGGGGAGGAGGAAGTGGAATGTAAAGAATCGAGTGAGGGTGGCATTATCTACTGAAAACCCCCCTCAAATCCATTGCACTAGAGTGTTGCCAATATAGGGGACGGCGGAAAGTAGGTTGGTGATGACGGTTGCCCCTCAGAATGACATCTGTCCTCAGGGGAGGACGTAGCCCACGAATGCGGTTATTATTACTAGGAGAAGGAGAGCAACTCCAACATTTCAGGTGGCTTTGTAAAGGTATGAGCCGTAATATAGTCCTCGTCCGATGTGTAGGTAAATACAGATAAAGAATATGGAGGCTCCATTGGCATGGAGGTTGCGGATTAATCAACCATAGTTTACATCCCGGCAGATGTGGGTGACGGAGGCAAATGCTGAGTTAATATCGGCGGTGTAGTGCATAGCAAGAAATAATCCTGTGACAATTTGAGTGATAAGGCAAAGGCCTAGAAGAGAGCCAAAGTTCCATCAGGCTGAAATGTTTACAGGGGTGGGTAGGTCGACTACTGCGTCGTTAGCAATTTTTATGATTGGGTGGGTTTTTCGGAGACTTGCCATAAATAAGTTCCTATGGTTGAATAACAACGATGGTTTTTCAAGTCATTAGTCCTGGTTAAAATCCTGGTGGGAATTATGGTCTATATTGTTAGTTTTTTCTTACTTGGGTTGATTTTGGCATTTGTGGGGGTTGCATCTAACCCATCTCCTTATTTTGGGGCCTTAGGGTTGGTTGTTGCGGCGGGCGTGGGGTGTTGTATGTTAGCTGGACATGGAGGATCTTTCTTGTCTCTGATTTTGTTCTTAATTTACTTGGGGGGGATGTTGGTAGTGTTTGCTTATTCGGCGGCGTTGGCGGCTGAGCCTTATCCGGAGACCTGGGGTAGCTGGCCAGTTGTGGTTTGGGGGGTAATTTATGTTATTGGGGTTTTTTTGGCTTCTTGGGTGTTTCTAGGGGGCTGGCATGGTCTTTGTTGGGTTGTGGTGGATGAATTTGGGGAGTTTTCAGTTCTTCGGGCGGACACGGGGGGGGTGGGGGAGCTATATTCGGCGGGAGGGGGGCTGCTTGTTGTGTCCGCCTTTGTTTTACTTTTGGCGCTTTTTGTGGTGTTGGAGCTGACTCGGGGGCTTGGTCGTGGGGCTTTGCGAGCAGTTTAATATAGAATTAAGGGGATGGTGGTTAGGGATAGCGTGAGGAGAAGGATAGTTAGGTAGTTTTTAATTAGACTTTGTTGGATGCTAGAGATAAGTTTAATTGGGGGGTTGTTCATTGTGATGGTGGCTTTAGGGCCTATTTTCTCTAGTCATGCTTGGTCGGTGGTTTGGCTAGCAATGGTCTGCCCCAAGAAGAGGGTTGCTTTAGGAAGGAGGCGATGTATTAGGGTTGGGTAAAACCCTAATATGTTTGAGAAAGCGTGGGGAGGGGTGGTGGGTTTGATCTTAAATTGTTTATTGGTGAGTGATGCTAATTCTGTGGCTAAGATTAAGCCAGTAACTGATACGAGCAAGGCGGCTAGTTTTGACAAAGGTGGGAGGGTTATAACTGGGGTTTTTAGTGGTAGAATATTTGAGGTAAGGATAAGTCCGGCGGTGATACTTCCTCAGGCCAGGCGCTTGATTGGGTTAATTAAGCTTGGGTTGTTTTCATTAATGGGCGAGAGGGGGCTGAAGCGGGGAAAGCCTATGGAGACAAGGAAGATGATTCGGAGGCTGTAGATTGCTGTGAAAGAGGTGGCAATAAGTGTCATGGTTAGGGCTCAGGCGTTTGTGTGTGATGTGTTTATTGCTTCGATGATGGCGTCTTTGGAAAAGAACCCTGCTAAGAATGGGGTGCCCGTTAGAGCTAGGCTTCCTAGGGTTATACAAGAGGATGTAAAAGGTGCCAGGTGGTGCATGCCCCCTATTTTGCGGATGTCTTGTTCATTGTTTAGGCTGTGAATAATAGAGCCAGCACATAGGAAGAGTATTGCTTTGAAAAAGGCGTGAGTGCAGATGTGTAGGAATGCAAGTTGGGGTTGATTAAGTCCGATGGTAACTATTATGAGGCCTAGTTGGCTTGATGTTGAAAAGGCAATAATTTTTTTAATATCATTTTGTGTTAAAGCACAGGTGGCTGTAAATACTGTTGTAAGGGCTCCGAGGCATAGGCAGGTGGTTAAGGCGAGTTGGTTGTTTGAGAGAATTGGGCTGATTTGTACTAGGAGGTAGATACCTGCTACAACTATAGTACTTGAGTGGAGTAGGGCGGATACTGGAGTGGGGCCCTCCATGGCTGAGGGAAGTCAAGGGTGTAGGCCAAATTGGGCTGATTTGCCGGTGGCAGCAAGGACAAGTCCTAGAAGTGGAAGTGTTAGATCGTGGGAGTGGGAGGCTGTGAAAATCTGTTGGAGTTCTCAGGAGTTGAGGTTTATTGCCATTCAGGCTATTGTAAGGATTAGCCCAATATCTCCAATGCGGTTGTACAGGACTGCTTGAAGGGCTGCCGAGTTTGCGTCGGCACGTCCGAATCACCAGCCAATGAGAAGGAAGGATATAATGCCTACCCCCTCTCAGCCAATGAATAGTTGGAATATGTTATTTGCGGTGACAAGAATAATTATGGTAATAAGGAATGTGAGTAGATATTTTGAGAATCGGTTTATAAAGGGGTCCGTGCTTATGTATCATGTTGCGAATTCTAGAATTGACCATGTAACGTAGAGGGCAATGGGGATGAAAGTCACTGAGTAGTGGTCAAATTTAAAGGAGATGTTAGTGTCGAAGGTTAAGGTATTTATTCAGGACCAGGTGTTAATAATAGTCTCTATGCCCTGGTCTAGTATAATGAACAAGGGAAGGAGGCTGGTGAAAAATGCAAGTTTTACTGCTGTTTTGGCGTGGGAGGCAGTTTTTTGATTGTTTGGGGCTATAGACAAGATTAGTGGGTAGGAGAGAATAATGAAGATTAGGGTTAGGCTTGATCCTATTATGATAGCAGTGGGGTGCATAGCTTCTGCTTGGAGTTGCACCAAGACTTTTTGGTTCCTAAAACCAATGGATGAGCTGTTATCCTACAGAAGCATTATGGGCGAGTGAGCCTAGGAGTTCAACCTAGGGTGTGAAAATTAGCAGTTTTCATTGCTGCAAGCCTCTCTCGGTAAATAAGAGGGGTTTAACCTCTGTTTCTAGAATCACAATCTAGCATTTTGGTTAAATTATATCTACAGTAGGTTCAGCCTCAGATTAGTTCGGGTTTGAGGATAATTATGAGAAGGGGGATAAGATGAAGGGTAATAATGAGGTGTTCTCGAGAGTGGGAGGGGTAGAGTCCAAGTATGTGGCTTGGGAGGGGCCCTCGTTGTGTTGTAAGGAATATATATAGTGAGTAGCCCGCTGTGATGAGAGTGCCGGCTCCGGTGAGGAATAAAGTTCAAGGGGATCAGTTAAAAAGGGATGAGATTACCATGAGTTCCCCTATAAGATTTGGGAGGGGGGGAAGTGCTAGGTTGGCTAGGCTAAAAATGAATCATCAGGCAGCTATAAGAGGAAGGGCGGTCTGGAGTCCTCGGGTTAGGAGCATTGTTCGGTTATGGGTACGTTCGTAGTTGGTGTTTGCTAGACAGAATAGTGCAGAGGAGGTGAGGCCGTGTGCAATTATGAGAATTAGTGCTCCTGAGAAGCTTCATGGGGTCTGTAATAGTGCCCCTGCTACCACTAGTCCTATGTGGCTGACGGATGAGTAGGCGATAAGTGATTTTAAGTCTGACTGCCGTAGGCAGATAGTTCCGGTTATAATTATGCCTCATAGGGCGAGGATAATAAAGGGGTAGCTTAGTTGTTTGGTAAGGGGGTCTAGTAGGGGTACAATCCGTATTATACCATAGCCCCCGAGTTTTAAGAGAATGGCGGCTAGAATTATGGATCCTGCTACGGGGGCCTCAACGTGTGCCTTTGGTAGTCATAAGTGGGCTCCGTATAGAGGTATTTTAACTAGGAATGCTATTAAACATCCGGCCCATCACAGCTTATCTGAGGTTGAGGATAGGGGTATGTGAGGGTTGAATTGTAGGGTGAGGAGGGATAGGGTGCCTGTAGTATTTTGTAACACTAATAGTGCGACGAGGAGGGGTAGAGAGCTTACAAGAGTGTAAAAGAGGAAATAAGTGCCTGCGTTTAGTCGTTCGGCTTGGTTCCCTCATCGGGTAATAATGATTAGGGTGGGGATTAGGGTGGCTTCAAAGGTAATATAGAATATTATAATTTCAGTTGAGCTAAAAGCTAAGATAAGTAAACTTTGAAGAGAAGTTAACAAGATAATATAGGTTCGTTGGCGGGTAGGTGGTTCAGGGGTTATGTGGTTTTGGCTTGCTAGAATTATAAGGGGAAGGAGTCAACATGTGAGGACTAATAGTGGGGTGGATAGGGGGTCTGTGGCCATGAGGGGGTTTAGGTTGGCCCACCCTGTTTCTGATGGGTTGCTTAATCAGGTAAGGCTTATTAGTGCAATTGTGAGGCTGTGAAGGAGGGTTGTTGGTCAAAGTCATTTAATGGGAATTAATCAGATGGTGGGGACTAGCATGAGTGTTGGGATTAAAATTTTTAACATTGTAGGATGTTCAGGTTTTTTAGTTGGTCTGTTCCATGAGTTCGGGCTGTGGCGACTAGGAGTGCTAGGCCTGCGCTGGCTTCACAAGCTGAGAACGCGAGCAGAATTATTGGGGCTGTGGTAAAGTTTGTGGTATCTAGGTGCAGGGCTCAGAGTGAGAGGGCGAGGAACAGGGAGAGTATTATGCCTTCCAAGCAAAGGAGGGCTGATAAAAGGTGGGCTCGGTTGAAAGCAAGTCCTGCTAATCCAAGGATGAAGGCGGATGTGAAGGAAAATTGAATCGGGGTCATTGGGCAGTTGTGGGGTCTAACCACATCTATTGAGCCGAAATCAAGTATTTTAATTAAACTAACTGCCTATTCAGCTCACTCTAAGCCCCCTTGAAGCCACTCATAGATAAGTCCAAGAGTTAGGATGCCTAAGACTAGGGACGCTCAGGCCAGGGTGGTTGTGGGGTGTGTAAGTTGGTTTCCTCAGGGGAGGGGGAGGAGTAAGGCAATTTCTAGGTCGAAAAGAAGGAAGAGAATTGCGATAAGAAAGAAGCGTAGAGAAAACGGCAGGCGGGCGCTTCCCAATGGGTCGAACCCACATTCGTAGGGGGAGAGCTTCTCGTAGTCAGGGTTTATTTGTGGGAGTCAGAATGACACAATAGCTAGGATAACAGACAAGGTGGTAGAAATTATGATAATAGATGAGAGGAGGTTCATTATCTTTCCTTGGGGTTTAACCAAGATCAAATGATTGGAAGTCACTTATATTTGCTTTATACTAGAAAGATTATGAGCCTCATCAGTAGATAGAGATATACAGGAATAGTCAGACTACGTCTACGAAGTGTCAGTATCAGGCGGCTGCTTCGAACCCAAAGTGGTGTTGTCGGGTAAAGTGATAGTTAATTTGTCGTAGGAGGCAGACTGCAAGGAAGGTGCTCCCAATAATAACGTGGAGGCCGTGGAATCCTGTTGCTACGAAGAATGTTGATCCGTAGACCCCGTCAGCAATTGTAAAGGGGGCTTCATAGTACTCTATTCCTTGAAGGAATGTAAAGTAGAAGCCCAATAAGATGGTAAGGGTTAATGAGTGAATTGCTTGCTTTCGTTCGCCCTCTATGATGCTGTGGTGTGCTCAGGTGACTGTGACTCCAGAGGCCAGGAGGACTGCTGTGTTTAGTAGAGGAACTTCAAATGGGTTTAGGGTGGTGATTCCGGTAGGAGGTCAGCAACCTCCTAGTTCTGGGGTGGGGGCTAGGCTTGAGTGATAGAAAGCTCAGAAAAATCCAAGAAAAAAGAATACTTCGGATGTAATAAATAGGATTATTCCGTATCGAAGGCCTTTTTGTACTGGGGGTGTGTGGTGTCCTTGGAAGGTGCCTTCTCGGATAATATCTCGTCATCATTGATATATTGTTAGGAGTAGCAGAACAGTGCCGATTACTATTAGGGTTGTAGAGTGGTAGTGGAACCAGATTGCAAGGCCGGAGGTTATTAACAGAGCAGCAATTGCTCCTGTTAGGGGTCACGGGCTGGGGTCTACTATGTGGTATGCATGTATTTGATGTGCCATTACACGTTCTCTTGTAGATATAAGCTGAGTAGGAGGACAAATACATAGGCTTGAATTATGGCGACGGCGACTTCTAAGATGGTTAGAAGAATCAATAGGATTGCTGTGATTAGGGCCACTGGGGGTATTGATGAAGAAAGGACAAACACAGCGGAGGCGATGAGTTGAATTAACAGGTGGCCCGCTGTTAGGTTTGCGGTAAGTCGAACACCTAGGGCTAATGGGCGAATAAATAGGCTGATAGTTTCGATGATAACTAGTATGGGGATGAGGGCAGTAGGGGTGCCTTCTGGGAGGAGGTGGCCCAGTGTCTCTGTTGGGCGGTTGCGCATTCCGATGATTACTGTGGCGAGCCAAAGGGGGACTGCAAAGCCTATATTCATAGATAGTTGAGTTGTGGGTGTGAAGGTATATGGTATAAGGCCTAGTATGTTGAGTGAAATAATAAATAGTATAAGGGATGCAAATAGCATCGCCCATTTATGGCCTTTTTGGTTTAATGGAAGGAGCAGTTGGCTAGTAAATTGCCCAATAAATCAGTTTTGTAGGGTAAGTAGAGGATTGTTAATTCATCGTGAGGTGGGCTGTGGAAATAAAAGTCAAGGTAAAGCGAGGGCTAGAGCTATAAGTGGGATCCCTATGAAGGATGGGCTTATAAATTGGTCAAATAGGTTTAGTGCCATGGTCAAGTTCAGGGTTCAGTTTTAGGAGGGTTAGTGGCTTGGCCTGATGGGGGGGAGGGCTCGTTTGGGAAGGTATGGGCCATGGTTTTTAGGGGAAGAATGGTTAAAAAGATTAATCATGAGAAGATTAAAATACTTAATCAGGGGGCTGGGTTGAGTTGGGGCATGTCACTAAGGGTGGGTGGAGGTCACCTGTCTTCAGCTTAAAAGGCTGATGCTATAATCCTATTAGCTTCTTAGTAAAGACTCTTCAAGTATAAGGGTTGATCAGGCTTCGAAGTGGTTTAATGGAACTGCTTCAACAACAATTGGTATAAAGCTGTGGTTTGCGCCACAGATTTCAGAACATTGGCCATAAAATACGCCGGGCCGAGAGGTGGCGAAGGCCGTTTGGTTAAGACGTCCGGGGACTGCGTCCATTTTTACCCCTAGGGCTGGTACTGCTCAGGAGTGTAAGACGTCTTCAGCGGTTACGAGAACTCGAATGGGGGCGTTCATTGGGACAACTATGCGGTGGTCTGTCTCTAATAGTCGGAATTGTCCGGGTGAAAGGTCTTGTGTAGGAATCATGTATGAGTCGAACCCCAGCTCTCCGTAGTCTGTGTACTCATAGCTTCAGTATCATTGGTGGCCGATGGCTTTGACTGTTAGGTGGGGGTTATTAATCTCGTCCATTAGGTAGAGGATTCGTAGTGAAGGGAGTGCAATGAGAATAAGGATAATTGCTGGGAGAATTGTTCAAATAATCTCTACTTCTTGGGAATCAAGGATTCGAGTATTAGTTAATTTAGTTGTAATCATAGCTACCATAATATATAATACCACTGTGCTAATTAAGAATGCGATTATTAGGGCGTGATCATGGAAGTGAACAAGTTCTTCTATCACAGGTGAGGCTGCGTCTTGAAATCCGAGTTGTGAGGGATGTGCCATTAGACATTTAAAGGACATGCAGGATTTTAACCTGCAGTTCTATCTTGACAAGATCGTGTAGTGTTCGTTATACTAATGCCCCATAAAGAAAGTGGCAGAGTGGTGATGTGGCTGGCTTGAAACTAGTTTACGGGGGTTCGAGTCCCTCCTTTCTCGTTTTTATTTATGCGAGACTTGTACGAATGCGGGCTCCTCAAATGTGTGGTATGGAGGGGGGCAGCCGTGCAGTCATTCGACGTTTATTATTGTTATTTCTACTGAGAGCACCTCTCGTTTAGCTGAGAATGCCTCTCAGATAATGTAGAGGAATATAATTACGGCTACTAAGGATACCAGAGACCCGATAGAGGAGATAGTGTTTCAAAGGGTGTAGGCATCTGGGTAGTCTGAGTACCGTCGAGGTATCCCTGCTAAGCCTAGAAAGTGCTGTGGGAAGAAGGTTAGGTTTACCCCTGCGAACATAACGCCGAAGTGGATTTTTGCTCAGGTTTCATGAAGAGTATAACCAGACAGGAGGGGGAATCAGTGAACAAAGCCTGCGATAATAGCAAAGACAGCTCCTATAGATAAGACGTAGTGGAAGTGGGCTACTACATAATATGTGTCATGAAGAACAATGTCTAGGGAGGAATTAGATAAAACAATGCCCGTTAGTCCACCGACTGTAAATAGGAAAATAAAACCTAGGGCTCATAGGAGGGGCGCACTTCATTTAATGTTTCCCCCGTGGAGGGTGGCGAGTCAGCTGAAGACTTTTACCCCTGTGGGGATAGCAATAATTATAGTGGCGGATGTAAAGTATGCACGAGTGTCTACATCTATGCCTACGGTAAATATGTGATGGGCTCATACAATGAAGCCAAGAAGTCCAATTGCTATTATAGCCCAGACTATACCCATGTACCCGAATGGTTCTTTTTTCCCCGTGTAGTAGGCGACAATGTGTGAAATCATGCCGAATCCTGGCAGGATTAGAATGTAGACTTCGGGGTGGCCAAAAAACCAAAATAAATGCTGGTACAGAATTGGGTCTCCCCCTCCTGCAGGGTCGAAGAAAGTAGTGTTTAGATTTCGATCTGTTAGGAGCATAGTGATGCCGGCTGCGAGAACTGGTAAGGAAAGTAGAAGAAGCACGGCTGTGATAAGCACAGCCCAAACAAACAAAGGAGTTTGGAATTGTGAAATTGCAGGGGGTTTTATATTAATGATTGTTGTAATAAAGTTGATTGCCCCTAAAATTGAGGAAATCCCAGCCAAGTGTAGTGAGAAGATTGTCAGGTCAACAGAAGCTCCTGCATGGGCAAGATTCCCCGCCAAAGGGGGGTAGACGGTCCACCCTGTGCCAGCACCAGCTTCAATGCCGGAAGATGCTAACAGCAGCAGAAACGAGGGAGGCAGAAGCCAAAAGCTTATGTTATTTATTCGGGGGAATGCCATATCAGGGGCCCCGATCATTAGGGGGATTAGTCAGTTGCCAAAGCCTCCAATCATAATAGGTATGACTATAAAAAAAATTATTACGAATGCATGGGCGGTGACGATAACATTGTAGATGTGGTCGTCTCCGAGGAGGGCGCCGGGTTGGCTTAATTCTGCCCGGATAAGCAGGCTTAAGGCTGTCCCCACTATGCCAGCTCAAGCACCAAATACTATATAAAGGGTGCCAATATCTTTATGGTTGGTTGAGAAAAATCAACGTGTAATTGCCACAGGTAAGATGGCTGAGTTAAGTGGTGGGTTGTAGCCCCATAGATAGAGGTTAAAGCCCTCTTCTTATCAAGCCTTGTGGTGTTAAGCATATGAGATTGCAAATCTTAAGGGGCAATTTAGTATTTGCCGGGGCTTTCCCCCGCCTATTTGTAAAAGCTAGGCGGGGGAAAGGTAGGCAGATGTTCGCTGGCTTGAGCGCTTAGCTGTTAATTAAGATTTTGTAGGATCGAGGCCTACCTGTCTAGAAAGGCCTTAGCTTAATTAGAGTGTCTGTGTTGCATATAGGTGGTGTGGGTTAATGTCCCGCAGGTCTTACAGAGATTAAGAGATTTTCACTCCTACTGAAGGCTTTGAAGGCCTTAGGTCTGTGTAATTAGCCTAAATCTCTTATTAGGTAAGTGTTGCAATAATGGTTGGGGTTATCGGCAGTAGTGTGAGGCTTACAACAATTGAGGTTGAAAGTATGAGACTTGGTTTTGTGGAGGGGAGCCGTCAGGGGGTTGAGGTGGTGGAAATGTTTGGAAATATTGTCAACGTAATGGCGTATGATAGTCGTAGGTAAAAGAACAGGCTTAGGAGGGCAGAGATTGCAGCAAGGGTGGCAAGGGGGGTTAAATTTTGTTTGGTTAGCTCGTGGAGAATTATTCATTTTGGTATGAAGCCAGTTAGGGGGGGGAGCCCGCCTAAGGAGAGAAGAAGTAGGGGGGCTAGTGAGGTTGGGGTGGGTAGTTTTGTTGGGAGAGGCAAGTATGTTGATGGTGGTGGCTTTATTTTTTTAAAAAGTAAGAAGGTTGCAGTTGTTATAATGAAATAGGTCATTAATGTAAGTAGTGCTAGGTTTGGAGAGAATTGCATAATTAGGGCCATCCAGCCTAGGTGTGCGATTGAAGAGTATGCTATGATTTTTCGAAGCTGGGTCTGGTTTAAGCCTCCTCAGCCCCCTACCAGGATTGATGTAAGTCCTAGCATAATTAGTGTTGGGTGGGGGGTGTTTTGGATTTGAATTAGAACAATGAAAGGTGCTAGTTTTTGTCAGGTGGATATAATTAGTCCTGTGAGCAGGTCTAGGCCTTGTATCACGTCTGGTATTCAGGAATGTACTGGGGCTAGCCCTAGTTTTAGGGCTAGGGCTGTTACTATTGTAGCGGCGGTTAGGGGGTGGGTGAGTTCTTGGATGTATCATATTCCTGTTAGTCAGGCATTTATAGTGGCAGAGAATAATATGATAGTGGCAGCTGTGGCTTGGGTAAGGAAGTATTTTGTGGTAGCCTCGGTCGCTCGGGGGTGGTGGTGTTGGCTTATAAGGGGGATAATAGCGAGGGTGTTGATTTCTAATCCTATTCAGACTAGCAGCCAGTGTGAGCTCGATAGTGTTAGTGTGGTGCCAAGGCTTAATCCTAAAAAGAGAGTAACTAAGATGTAGGGGTTCATTAGTAAAGGAGGGATTTTAACCAACATTATCGGGGTATGGGCCCGAGAGCTTTAATTAGCTGACTTTACTAGAAAGTGGTGTAGGGGAAGCACTGAGAGTTTTGATCTCTCCGGGTGGGGTTCAAATCCCTTCTTTCTAAGGAGTTGGAAGGACTCTAACCTTCATTATTCACTCTATCAAAGTGATCCTTTTTTCAGGCACAGCTCCTGGGCGTAATTAGGGGAGGGGGGGAAGCCCTGTAAGTGCAATTGGGAGGGCTAAGTGTCAAATAATTAGGCCTAAAGTAAGGGGGAGAAAATTTTTTCAGATTAGGTGCATTAGCTGGTCGTAGCGGAATCGGGGATACGAGGCGCGCACTCAAAGAAATAGGACTGATAGGAGGGTTGCCTTCGTTATGAGGCTAATTGTAGTAAGGTGGGGTAATGTGGGGGTGAGTGAAGCTCCTAGGAATAGTGCTGCTGAAAGTGTATTTATTAGTAGGATATTTGCGTATTCGGCTAGGAAAAATAGTGCGAATGGTCCTCCCGCATATTCTACATTGAAGCCAGATACTAGTTCTGATTCTCCTTCGGTTAGGTCGAAGGGTGCTCGGTTTGTTTCTGCTAGTGTGGAGACGAACCATATTGCAGCGAGGGGTCAGATGGGAATAATTAGTCATGTAGTTTCTTGGGCTGTGCTGAAGATTTGGAGGGTGAAGCCTCCGCTAAATAGGATGGCGTTTAATAGGATTAGGCCTAGGCTCACCTCATATGAGACGGTTTGGGCAACTGCTCGGAGGGCTCCCACTAGGGCGTATTTTGAGTTCGATGCTCACCCTGAGCCAAGGATGGAATAGACTGCTAGGCTTGAAAGGGCGAGGATGAATAAGATGCTCAGATTGAGGTTGGTCACTGGGTGGGGTATTGGTATGGGGGCTCATAACGTAAGGGCTAGGGTGAGGGCTAGGACGGGGGCCAAAATAAATAAGACTGGAGAAGCTGCTGAAGGTCGGACTGGCTCTTTAATAAATAGTTTAATTCCGTCTGCAATTGGCTGAAGTAGGCCGTAGGGGCCTACGACGTTTGGTCCTTTTCGGAGTTGTATATATCCTAGTACTTTTCGTTCTACAAGGGTTAGGAATGCAACGGCAAGAAGTACAGGCACAATAACTGTTAGGGGGGTGAGGATATGTGAAATAGCGACGGTCATAGCTAAAGAAAAGATTTGAACTTTTGTCTTAAGGGCTTAGGCCTTTTGCGTTATCCGGGCTCTGCCACTTTAGCATGCCCTGTTTTGGGGGTAAAAATAATCTTCCTTTGGTCTTATTTATTTGATTTCATTAGTGGAGGATAAGGCGTGGCTTTGCCATGGGCCTTCCTGCTTCGGTCCTTTCGTACTGGAAGAGGGCTGGTTATAGATAGAAACTGACCTGGATTGCTCCGGTCTGAACTCAGATCACGTAGGGCTTTAATCGTTGAACAAACGAACCCTTAATAGCGGCTGCACCATTAGGATGCCCTGATCCAACATCGAGGTCGTAAACCCTCTTGTCGATATGGGCTCTGGAAGAGGATTGCGCTGTTATCCCTAGGGTAACTCGGTTCGTTGTTCGGCATAAGTGGCCGGGTCATTTTTGGTCAGATGTTCTGGGGGGTTGAGCGGGAGCTCTTAGCCTCAGAAACGGTGATGTGTTTCAATTCCACGCGGGGGTTTTATTGTACCACGCGGTCGCCCCAACCAAAGACATTTAGGCAGGTAATTTCATTTGGTTTCAGCCTGTGTAGGGGGTTGTTTAACATGATCTGTCTTGGTGTCTGAAGCTCCATAGGGTCTTCTCGTCTTATATCGGTATCCCCGCTTCTGCACGGGGGGATCAATTTCATTGACTTGGAGGGGGAGACAGTTTAGCCTTCGTGATACCATTCATACAGGTCCCCATTTAAAGGACAAGTGATTGTGCTACCTTTGCACGGTCAAAATACCGCGGCCGTTAAACTTAAAGTCACTGGGCAGGTGGGACCTCTTATTTTGTTGTTGCAAGAGGCGATGTTTTTGGTAAACAGGCGAGGCTTAAAGTTAGGTATTTGCCGAGTTCCTTCCCCTCCTTTTAGTCGTTCCATTATTAGCACTCCTGTGTGGGGTTGACGGTTGGTGTGTTGAACTGTTTTCTTGGGTTTGTATGTTTTGTTCATTGCCCTCTTTGGTTGGGGCCGTTAATGGTCGATGGGGGTTCGTTTCGACACACACTTGTGCAAGGAGAGAGTCTTGGTAATCTCTTATTACTCATATTAGCATAATCTCTTCCAAAGGGTGGAGAGGCCTATTATTGATAGTGGATAAAGATGTTTTTATCAGTATTTTCGGGGGGGGGGGGGTGCGTGAGCTGTAACGCTTTCTTTTAAGATGGCTGCTTTTGGGCCCACTTTAGTAGGTTTCCTTACATAGTGTGATCTTTTTCCTGCTGGGAAGGTTGTGTCCTTTATCAAAAGGGCTGGACCTCTTTTGATTAACTCTCCTTGTTTCTTTTTCTCTTGGGCTTGTGGAGGATAGAACCTTGGAGGCTGAACTTGTATCCATTTTATAGGCAACCAGCTATAACTAAACTCGATAGGCTTTTCACCTCTACTCTAGGCTCTTCCCACTCTTTTGCCACAGAGACGGGTTTGCCCATTGGTTGGCTGTCCTGGAGTAGCTCGTCTAGTTTCGGGGGGTTAAACTAAAATTCTTTTTGCTTAAGTTATTCTGACTAATTCATGATGCAAAAGGTACAAGGATGAGTCTTTGCTTTTTTATGCTTTTACTGGATTATTTCATTTCTATTTCAGCTTTCCCTTGCGGTACTTTCTTTATAGCTCCTTAGCTCCTTTTCTGTCTCCTATACTATGGGGGAAAAATGGTTTATTTTTTGGGGGGAGGGTATGGGGGGTTATTAATAGTGGTCTGTTGTTATTGGGGGGGGGGCTAGCTGTTGGGCGTCAGACCAATCTGATTTGCACGGATGTCTTCTCAGTGTAAGAGAGATGCTTTTCTATTTAGCTATGGTCTGATTTTTCCAAGTGCACCTTCCGGTACACTTACCATGTTACGACTTGCCTCCCCTTATTTTTTGATTTGTTTTATCTAGGGTTGAAGTGTTAGTGTTTGGGGAGAGTGACGGGCGGTGTGTGCGCGCTTCGGGGCCGACTTCAGTAAGACTCTCTACTTCTTACTTACTGCTAAATCCTCCTTCAGAAAATTTTTCATAAAGACATTCGTTGTTCCCTAAGGGTAGGGAATGTAGCCCATTTCTACCCCTTTCATTCGCTACACCTCGACCTGACGTTTAGGGTTGTACCAGTTTTGCTTACTATGGGCCCTTTACAGGGTAAGCTGACGACGGCGGTATATAGGCGGTTGTTAACAAGAAAGGGTGAGGTTGAACGGGGGGTATCGGTTACAGAACAGGCTCCTCTAGGTGGGTATGAAGCACCGCCAAGTCCTTTGGGTTTTAAGCTAGTGCTCGTAGTCCCCGGGCGAACAGCTGGGTTAGGGGGCTGTTTTTGTTTAGGGCCAGGCATAGTGGGGTATCTAATCCCAGTTTGTTCCCTGGCTTTCGTGGGCTCAGATTAATTAAAGCTACTTTCGTTGTTGATCTTCTGATTTTCGGGTGCGTATAACAGCTTTGAAAAAATTCGGCTTTATTGTCTAAACTCTTAACCACACTTTATGCCGAGTACTATCAATTCGGGTCTCTCGTATAACCGCGGTGGCTGGCACGAGTTTTACCGACCCTGAGGTGACCATAATTAAGTCAAGTTTTCACTTATTGCTTAATGTTTGTTACTGCTGAGTTCCCTTGGGGGTGTGGCTAAGCAAGGCGTTGTGGGCGGGGGGGGGGCGCCTGATGCCGGCTCCTTGTCTCCAATTAGGAGACTGTTAGGGCATTCTCACGGGAGTGCGGATACTTGCATGTATAGTTTTGGTTAAAACTGATAGTAAGGTCAGGACCAAACCTTTGTGCTTCCGGAACTTTTTAGGGTTCATCTTAACATCTTCAGTGTTATGCTTTTTTTAAGCTACGTTAGC